TCGGGGAAATCAAAGAAATCCTTTTTTTATTGAACGTGTTTATTTATGTTGACTACTTTATCATAATAATTTTTTCTCATAGTCATTTTTACTCTACCCTCCCGGAGTTCATTCTCCGGGGAACTCGATTCTAGCGGATTTCTTAGAATCTACTTATTTTATTTTTTATGATTTCGTTGGAAATCATATAAAGACTTTTTTTATTTAATATAGCTATTTGCGCAAGTATTTTTCGATTAAGAAGCACTCGGCTCTTGTACAAATCATGTATTAATCTACTATAACTATAGAATACCCCCTCCTCGCGAATTACTGCGTTTATACGAGTTATCCACAAACGACGAAAGGTTCTCTTTTGCCTATCTCTATCTCGATGAGCCGAAACCAAAGCTCTTATTTTCTGTTGAGTAATAGTTCGAGTAAGTCTTGAATGAGCTCCTCGAAAGCTTGAGGCAAATAAACGAATTTTTGTTCTACGTCTACGAGCTATATATCCCCGTCTAATTCTGGTCATTGAATAAATGAAACTTTAACGAATAGAATAACTAATGGCTTTACTTTCTTTCAGTTTTTCTATTCCCCTTCCTCAGTCTATTAATAACAAAACGAATTTTTCCAATGTATAAAATAAAAATTCCAATGGCTTTAGCTACTATAACCTTCCCGACCACCCTTTTTTACCTCGAAAAAGAAATTCTATTCAACTAGGTATCAACAACATATTAAATAAAAACTAGTAAATGGATAAAGAAATAGTAGGTTCCATCGTTTCTATGGTTTATTCTTAAACGGTGAGGTCTTCTCTATACACCGGAGCCTCTTAATTTAAATTTATTTAATAATAATTAACCTAACCTTATTAGTAACTTGTACAGTTCACACTCTTCGGCTCTACCCATAAATTAGCCAGTAATAGGTTTTTCACAAGGGATCTACCTATACAGTAACGGTATTTAATTATGAAAGTTAGCTGGGTAGCTGACCCTCTTAGTCCGTTCTTGCAAGAATGGAAGTCGAATCTTTCTTTTTTTTTAATAAGATTGTCCCCGCTTAATGGATAACCATTTAATACCAATGGGGAATCTTTTTTTCATCTTAAATTGAGGGTAATTGGATTTGCACCAATGGAAACCATAAATTTCATATACAATAGAAAGATAGATCTTATTATTTTTAGAGAGTGAATGGAATGGAGTTCTTCCGTTTTATCCTATTGAATTTTATCCTATTGATCGGTACTGATCATTGATACTGGAAAATGGTTTTTCTTTTGTCCCAGCCCATGATCTGAACGAGTCGCACATACACCCTAGTACATGTTCCTCGACGCTGAGGGCATCCCCGAAGAGCGGGGGATTTCGTGACATTTCTGATTGGCTGTCTTGTATTTCTAATAAGTTGTTTAATCGTTGGCATGTTGAATGGTATACATAATGAGCTGGTTTAGATCGATCCTAACCGGATGATTATGAATTACTTCGATTTAATAAAATATTGAACTCGGTAAGAAGATAAAAAAGAAATTAGGGATTTGTGCGAAATACATCCTATTTTCTATTTTCATTCAACTGCTACAAGATCAACAATTCCATAAGCTTGGGCTTCTGTTGCTGACATAAAAACATCTCTTTCCATGTCTTCGGATACAACCCATAGGGGTTTGCCCGTTCTTTGTACATAAACCCTTGTGATGGTTTCACGCAGTTTTAGCAGCTCTTCCGCTTCCAAGATAGCTTCTCCCGTTTGTGCTTCATAAAAATCACTAGCGGGTTGATGAATCATTACCCTGATGATATAACAAAATAAAGGTTCCTCGATCTCGACGATGGAGTGAAGATAAAATAAATAAAGAGAAAAAAACTAAGAAAAAAATAGAATAACCGTACGGGCATCCTTTGTGCATTGCATACGGCTCTACAATAAAATTGATCTTTACCTTCCATCGCAGAAAGAGAAAAATAGGATCTATGAGACTCATATTGGTAAATGATCAAATTACCACCCTTCTTTTTGGAGGAGTTAAAAAAATACTATGATGGTTCCGTTGCTTTATATATTTATTATTTATTTTTTGTTATTTATATTTATATATATTTGTCTGTGATTCAGCAATCCCAAAGTTTCTTTTTAATCCAATCAAATAAAAAAAAGTAAATAAAAAAATATTTTTTATTTTATTTATACAATAAATATAAATATTGTTAAGAGATTTATGGTATGAAAAAAAAGTTTGTGACGCTGAACAGGATTCCAGATCTATAAGATAAAATCAGAAATACCCTTTATTTCATACTACTATTTCATACTACTCTCTCGATATATAATCAATCTTTTTTTAATAATAAAAATCTTTTCATATCGAATTCGAAATGCCATGCTATTTTTACTTAATATTTCTATTTCATACGGCGAAGGCATAGTTTGTTGTTTCTCTCAAAAAAACCTCATTGGCGCCAAGCGTGAGGGAATGCTAGACGTTTGGTAATTTCCCCTCCAACCA